GCTAGCGTAGCTTAATATAAAGCATAGCACTGAAGATGCTAAGATGAGCCCTAAAAAGCTCCGCATGCACAAAGGCTTGGTCCTGACTTTACTATCAACTCTAGCCCAATTTACACATGCAAGTCTCCGCAGCCCCGTGAGGATGCCCTCAATCCCCCGCCCGGGGACGAGGAGCAGGCATCAGGCACAATCACCTAGCCCACGACGCCTTGCCACGCCACGCCCACAAGGGAATTCAGCAGTGATAAACATTAAGCCATAAGTGAAAACTTGACTTAGTTAGAGCTAAGAGGGCCGGTAAAACTCGTGCCAGCCACCGCGGTTATACGAGAGGCCCCAGTTGATGGCCACGGCGTAAAGGGTGGTTAAGGTAAAATTAAAATAGAGCCAAAGGACCTCTTGGCCGTCATACGCCCCTGAGCGCCCGAAGCCCAAACACGAAAGTGGCTCTAATATAAGCCCACCTGAACCCACGAAAGCTGAGAAACAAACTGGGATTAGATACCCCACTATGCTCAGCTGTAAACTCAGATATTTTATCACAATTAATATCCGCCAGGGTACTACAAGCGTTAGCTTAAAACCCAAAGGACTTGGCGGTGCCTCAGACCCCCCTAGAGGAGCCTGTTCTAGAACCGATAACCCCCGTTAAACCTCACCACTTCTGGTCACCCCCGCCTATATACCGCCGTCGTCAGCTTACCCTGTGAAGGACCAAAAGTAAGCAAAACGGACACAGTCCAAAACGTCAGGTCGAGGTGTAGCGAACGAAGTGGGAAGAAATGGGCTACATTTTCTTACACAGAATAACACGAACAGCACTATGAAACCTAGTGCTTAAAGGAGGATTTAGTAGTAAAAAGGAAATAGAGTGTCCTTTTGAACCCGGCTTTGAGGCGCGTACACACCGCCCGTCACTCTCCCCGCCAACAGCGATCAACGTCTTTAACACCAAAGCACAAATAAGGGGAGGCAAGTCGTAACATGGTAAGTGTACCGGAAGGTGCACTTGGATCAAATCAGGGTGTGGCTGAGATAGTCAAGCATCTCCCTTACACCGAGAAGACATCCATGCAAGTTGGATCGCCCTGAGCCAAACAGCTAGCTTAGCCACCTACACCTACTTAACAACATTAAAATAGGGGATAATAACATAAAAACGTAAATCAAACCATTTTCCCACTTTAGTACGGGAGACAGAAAAAGAAATATATTAAGCAATAGAAAAAGTACCGCAAGGGAAAGCTGAAAGAGCAATGAAACAAGTCATTCTTAGCAAAAAAAAGCAGAGATTAAAACTCGTACCTTTTGCATCATGATTTAGCAAGAATAATACAAGCAAAGTGACCTTTAGTTTGTAACCCCGAAACCAGGCGAGCTACCCCGGGACAGCCTACAAGGGCCAACCCATCTCTGTGGCAAAAGAGTGGGAAGATCCCCGGGTAGGGGTGACAGACCTACCGAGCCTGGTGATAGCTGGTTGCCTAAGAAATGGATAGAAGTTCAGCCTCGTACCCCTTTAACCAAAACAGCAACAGCCAACCTAGGACAAAAGCGAAATACGAGAGTTAGCTAAAGGGGGTTCAGCCCCTTTAATTAAAGATACAACTTTACCGGAAGGATACGGATTATATTAACCAAAACTAGTTGTCCTAGTGGGCCTAAAAGCAGCCATCTGACCAGAAAGCGTTAAAGCTCAGACAACAAAAAATTTATTATTTCAATAAAAAATCCTACCCCTCCAATAGTATTAGGCCGCTCCATGCCAACATGGAAGAGATTATGCTAAAATGAGTAACAAGAGAACAAACTTCTCTCCTAGCACAAGTGTAAGCCAGATCGGACTAACCACTGGCAACTAACGAACCCAACAAAAGAGGGCAACATGAACTATTAGGCAAAACAAGAAAACCCCATGACCCATCAATCGTTAACCCCACACCGGAGTGCCTTATGAAGGAAAGACTAAAAGGAAGGGAAGGAACTCGGCAAACACAAGCCTCGCCTGTTTACCAAAAACATCGCCTCCTGCAAAACTCAAAGTATAGGAGGTCCAGCCTGCCCAGTGACCACAAGTTCAACGGCCGCGGTATTTTGACCGTGCAAAGGTAGCGCAATCACTTGTCTTTTAAATGAAGACCTGTATGAATGGCCAAACGAGGGCTTAGCTGTCTCCCCTATCAAGTCAGTGAAATTGATCTGCCCGTGCAGAAGCGGACATAAACCTACAAGACGAGAAGACCCTTTGGAGCTTAAGGTACAAACCCAACCGTGTTTAACAGCTTGCCTAACAAGCACCAAACCTAACGGACGCATGGGACCTACCTTCGGTTGGGGCGACCACGGAGAAAAACATATCCTCCGAGTGGAATGAGATAACACAACTTAAAACTAAGAAAGACATTTCTAAGTCACAGAAAATCTGACCAACAATGATCCGGCTATATCGGCCGATCAACGGACCAAGTTACCCTAGGGATAACAGCGCAATCCTCTCCCAGAGTCCATATCGACGAGGGGGTTTACGACCTCGATGTTGGATCAGGACATCCTAATGGTGCAGCCGCTATTAAGGGTTCGTTTGTTCAACGATTAAAGTCCTACGTGATCTGAGTTCAGACCGGAGTAATCCAGGTCAGTTTCTATCTGTAACGTCATTTTTCCTAGTACGAAAGGACCGGAAAAACGAGGCCTATATTAAAAACACGCCTCACCCCTAATTAATGAAAACAACTAAATTAAATAAAGGGCGGACCCAAACATTAAGGCCAAGATAAAGCCACACTAAGATGGCAGAGCATGGTAATTGCAAAAGGCCTAAGCCCTTTCAGCCAGAGGTTCAAATCCTCTTCTTAGTTATGCTAAACACTCTGTTAACCCACTTAATCAACCCACTAGCATACATTGTCCCTGTCTTACTGGCCGTAGCATTCCTCACCCTAGTAGAACGCAAAGTCCTAGGTTACATACAACTACGAAAAGGCCCTAACGTAGTCGGACCATATGGTCTCCTCCAACCAATCGCCGATGGGGTTAAACTTTTCATTAAAGAACCCATTCGCCCGTCAACATCGTCACCATTTTTATTCCTGGCCACCCCAATACTTGCACTAGCACTAGCCATAACCCTGTGAGCACCAATGCCAATACCGCACCCTGTTACAGACCTAAACCTAGGCATTTTATTTATTCTAGCCCTATCCAGCCTTGCCGTCTACTCAATCCTCGGATCAGGCTGAGCCTCTAACTCAAAGTATGCACTAATTGGAGCCCTACGGGCCGTAGCCCAGACAATTTCATATGAAGTAAGTCTAGGACTTATTCTTCTGTCCACCATTATGTTTTCCGGGGGATACACCCTGCAAACATTTAATGTAACCCAAGAAGGTATCTGACTTCTAATACCTGCCTGACCACTGGCTGCAATATGATATATCTCCACCCTAGCAGAAACGAACCGTGCACCATTTGATCTTACAGAAGGTGAATCCGAGCTGGTCTCAGGGTTTAATGTAGAATATGCAGGAGGTCCATTCGCCCTATTTTTCTTAGCTGAATACGCCAACATTTTATTAATAAATACCTTGTCAGCAGTACTATTTCTAGGTGCATCACACCTACCAGCAATCCCAGAGCTAACTACAATTAATCTGATAACCAAAGCCGCACTACTATCAATAGTATTCCTATGAGTCCGAGCCTCATACCCACGATTTCGATATGATCAACTAATGCACCTGGTCTGAAAAAACTTTCTCCCACTAACCCTAGCCCTGGTACTATGACACACAGCACTCCCAATCGCATTCGCAGGACTCCCCCCACAACTCTAATACTCCAGGAACAGTGCCTGAATGCCCAAGGACCACTTTGATAGAGTGGCTTATGAGGGTTAAAGCCCCTCCTGTTCCTAGAAAGAAGGGAATCGAACCCATACTCAGGAGATCAAAACTCCTGGTGCTTCCTCTACACCACTTTCTAAAGATAAGGTCAGCTAATCAAGCTTTCGGGCCCATACCCCGAACATGACGGTTAAAATCCCTCCCCTATCAATGAACCCCTACGTATTAATTATTCTCCTATCCAGCTTAGGTTTAGGAACAACACTAACCTTCGCCAGCTCTCACTGACTTTTAGCCTGAATAGGCTTAGAAATTAATACCCTGGCAATCACACCCCTTATAGCCCAGCAACATCACCCACGAGCTGTTGAAGCAACAACCAAATATTTCCTTACACAAGCTACCGCAGCAGCAATAATCCTCTTTGCTTCCACAACAAATGCATGAATTACAGGAGAATGAAGTATTAATGATATATCACACCCCCTTTCTTCTACAATAATAATTACTGCCCTAGCCCTAAAAATTGGACTAGCCCCCATTCACTTCTGGTTACCAGAAGTCCTCCAAGGACTTGACCTGACAACAGGACTCATCCTATCCACCTGACAAAAACTCGCCCCCTTCGCCCTAATTATTCAAGTAGCCCCAACTATTAACCCGCTACTTCTTACAACACTAGGACTTATATCAACACTAGTTGGCGGCTGAGGTGGACTTAATCAAACCCAACTACGAAAAATCCTGGCCTACTCCTCTATTGCACACATAGGCTGAATAATTATCATTTTACAATTTGCCCCACAACTAACTATACTAGCCCTAGGGACATATATTATTATAACTTCCACAGCATTCCTGTCATTAAAAATGTCATCCGCAACAAAAATCAACACACTCTCAACAATATGGACAAAAACCCCAATTTTAACGGCAACCACCGCACTAGCCTTACTCTCCCTTGGAGGACTACCCCCACTAACAGGATTCATACCAAAATGACTGATTCTCCAAGAACTGACAAAACAAGACCTCCCTCTAACCGCAACAATTATAGCCCTAGCCGCATTATTAAGCCTATACTTCTATCTGCGCCTGTGCTACGCAATAACCCTAACCATTTCCCCAAGCACTACTAATTTTATAGTTCCATGACGAACAAAAAACACACAATCAACACTAGCCCTAGCCCTATTTTCCACAGCCACACTAGGCCTCCTGCCAATTACACCCGCCATTATAATACTGGCCTCCTAGGGGCTTAGGATAACTTAGACCAAGAGCCTTCAAAGCTCTAAGTAGGAGTGAAAATCTCCTAGCCCCTGCCCTAAGACTTACGGGACTTTATCCCACATCTTCTGAATGCAAATCAGACACTTTAATTAAGCTAAAGCCTCTCTAGATGAGAAGGCCTCGATCCTACAAACTCTTAGTTAACAGCTAAGCGCCCAAACCAGCGAGCATTCATCTACTTCCCCGCCGCTTACCGAGTAAGGCGGGAAAGCCCCGGCAGACGTCAATCTGCGTCCCTAGATTTGCAATCTAATATGTAAACTACACCACGGGGCTTGTTGATAGGAAGAGGACTTAAACCTCTATCTTCGGGGCTACAACCCACCACCTGACTTCGGCCATCCTACCTGTGGCAATCACGCGCTGATTCTTCTCTACTAACCACAAAGACATTGGCACCCTCTACCTCGTATTTGGTGCCTGAGCCGGGATAGTTGGAACTGCCCTTAGTCTTCTGATCCGTGCTGAACTTAGTCAACCCGGGTCCCTCCTTGGCGATGACCAGATTTACAATGTTATTGTTACTGCACACGCCTTCGTAATAATTTTCTTTATAGTAATGCCAATTCTCATTGGCGGGTTTGGTAACTGACTAATTCCTCTAATGATTGGAGCCCCCGACATAGCATTTCCACGAATAAACAACATAAGCTTTTGACTCCTCCCCCCGTCCTTTCTCCTTCTTCTGGCCTCTTCTGGGGTAGAAGCAGGGGCGGGAACAGGATGAACCGTTTATCCCCCACTAGCCGGGAACCTAGCTCACGCAGGAGCATCCGTAGACTTAACCATCTTCTCTTTACACCTAGCAGGTGTGTCGTCAATCTTAGGTGCAATTAACTTCATCACAACTACAATCAACATGAAACCCCCTGCTATTTCACAATATCAGACACCCCTATTTGTTTGGGCCGTTCTTGTAACCGCTGTTCTTCTCCTTTTATCACTACCCGTTCTGGCAGCCGGAATCACAATACTTCTAACAGACCGAAACCTAAACACAACATTCTTTGACCCAGCCGGGGGAGGAGATCCAATTCTATATCAACACCTATTCTGATTCTTTGGTCACCCTGAAGTCTACATCCTAATTCTTCCTGGCTTTGGTATTATTTCCCATGTTGTAGCCTATTATGCAGGTAAAAAAGAACCATTTGGGTATATAGGAATAGTTTGAGCCATGATGGCCATCGGCCTTTTAGGATTTATTGTTTGAGCCCATCACATGTTCACAGTAGGAATGGACGTAGACACCCGCGCATATTTTACATCTGCTACGATAATTATTGCCATCCCAACCGGTGTTAAAGTTTTCAGCTGACTAGCCACACTTCATGGAGGCTCAATTAAATGAGAGACTCCTATACTATGAGCCCTCGGCTTTATTTTCTTATTCACAGTGGGCGGCCTTACCGGGATCGTCCTAGCCAACTCCTCAATCGACATCGTACTCCACGATACTTATTATGTAGTAGCACACTTCCACTATGTATTATCTATAGGGGCAGTGTTTGCGATTATGGCAGGATTTGTGCACTGATTCCCCTTATTTTCAGGCTATACCTTACACAGCACGTGAACAAAAATCCACTTTGGTGTCATGTTTATTGGTGTAAATCTAACATTCTTCCCACAACACTTCCTAGGGTTGGCGGGAATGCCTCGACGATATTCTGACTACCCAGATGCCTACACACTATGAAACACAGTCTCTTCTATTGGGTCAATAATTTCCCTAGTGGCTGTAATTATGTTCTTATTTATTCTCTGAGAAGCTTTCGCTGCCAAGCGAGAAGTATTGTCCGTAGAACTAACCACAACAAATGCAGAATGACTTCATGGATGTCCTCCACCTTATCACACCTTTGAAGAACCTGCATTCGTCCGAGTTCAATCAAATTAATCGAGGAAGGGAGGAATTGAACCCCCATGTGCTGGTTTCAAGCCAGCCGCATAACCACTCTGCCACTTCCTTCAAAGACATTAGTAAAGTAGAAATTACATCACTTTGTCAAGGTGAAATCGTAGGTTAAAACCCTGCATGTCTTAAGCCCAAGGCTTAATGGCACATCCCACACAATTAGGATTCCAAGACGCGGCATCACCCGTTATAGAAGAGCTTCTTCACTTCCACGACCACGCCTTAATAATTGTTTTTTTAATTAGCACCCTTGTACTATATATTATTGTTGCCATAGTTTCCACAAAATTAACTAATAAATACATTTTAGATTCTCAAGAGATCGAAATTGTGTGAACTATTCTTCCAGCAGTAATTCTCGTTCTTATTGCACTACCATCACTACGAATCCTTTACCTTATAGATGAGATTAATGACCCCCACCTCACAATTAAAGCCATAGGACACCAATGATATTGAAGCTACGAATATACTGACTACGAAGACCTAGGCTTTGACTCATATATAGTCCCAACCCAAGACCTTACTCCCGGCCAATTCCGTCTTCTCGAGACAGACCACCGAATAGTTGTCCCAATAGAATCTCCAATTCGAGTACTCGTCTCAGCTGAAGACGTTCTGCATTCTTGAGCTGTTCCGGCCCTTGGGGTAAAAATGGACGGTGTCCCAGGACGCCTAAACCAAACTGCCTTTATTGCCTCTCGCCCAGGACTATTCTATGGCCAATGCTCAGAAATCTGTGGCGCCAACCATAGCTTCATACCAATCGTAGTAGAAGCCGTCCCACTAGAACACTTCGAAAACTGATCCTCAATAATACTAGAAGACGCCTCACTAGGAAGCTAAAACTGGGCTACAGCATTGGCCTTTTAAGCCAAAGATTGGTGCCTCCCAACCACCTCTAGTGAAATGCCTCAACTTAACCCCGCCCCCTGATTTGCGATCCTAGTATTTTCCTGATTAATCTTTTTAATTATTATTCCAACAAAAATCTTAGCCCACACCTCACCAAATGAAATAACCCCTCTTAGCGCTGAAAAACATAAAACCGAATCCTGAGACTGACCATGGCAATAAGCTTTTTCGATCAATTTTCAAGCCCATCTTACATAGGAATCCCCCTAATTGCTATTGCAATCGCACTCCCATGAGTACTATACCCAACCCCCTCATCACGATGAATCAACAACCGCCTGATCACAATTCAAGGATGACTAATTAACCGCTTTACCAATCAACTAATACTGCCACTAAACATTGGAGGGCACAAATGAGCCTTACTGCTAGCCTCACTAATAATTTTCTTGATTACAATTAATATGCTAGGGTTACTGCCTTATACTTTTACCCCAACCACCCAGCTGTCACTTAATATAGGATTTGCCGTTCCACTGTGACTCGCAACAGTGATTATTGGAATGCGAAACCAACCAACAGTTGCGCTAGGCCACCTACTACCAGAAGGAACCCCTATCCCGCTTATTCCAGTTCTTATTATCATCGAGACGATTAGCTTACTTATTCGTCCCCTAGCTTTGGGAGTCCGACTTACAGCAAACCTAACAGCAGGTCACTTGTTAATTCAACTAATCGCTACCGCAGTATTTGTGCTTCTCCCAATAATGCCAACAGTAGCAATCCTAACTGCTACAGTCCTATTTCTTCTAACACTTTTAGAAGTCGCAGTAGCAATAATTCAAGCATACGTTTTTGTTCTCCTATTAAGCCTATATCTACAAGAAAACGTTTAATGGCCCACCAAGCACATGCGTATCATATGGTTGACCCAAGCCCATGACCCCTAACCGGAGCAGTCGGAGCCCTATTAATGACCTCCGGACTAGCAATCTGATTCCACTTCCACTCAACAACATTAATAACCCTTGGACTTCTTCTTCTCCTCCTCACTATATACCAATGATGACGAGACATTATTCGTGAAGGGACCTTCCAAGGACATCATACACCCCCTGTACAAAAAGGCCTACGATACGGGATAATCCTTTTTATTACATCCGAGGTATTTTTCTTTTTGGGGTTTTTCTGAGCCTTCTACCACTCAAGCTTAGCACCAACCCCAGAACTAGGCGGCTGCTGACCACCAACAGGAATTACACCACTGGACCCATTTGAAGTCCCACTGCTTAACACAGCTGTCCTTCTTGCATCAGGGGTAACCGTCACATGAGCCCACCATAGCCTAATAGAAGGTGAACGAAAACAAGCTATTCAATCACTTGCACTCACCATCTTACTGGGCCTATACTTTACAGCCTTACAGGCCATGGAATATTATGAAGCACCATTCACGATTGCAGATGGAGTCTACGGCTCTACATTCTTTGTAGCCACAGGATTCCACGGACTCCATGTCATTATTGGATCTACCTTTCTAGCAGTCTGCCTACTTCGCCAAGTCCAATACCATTTTACATCTGAACACCACTTCGGCTTTGAAGCGGCCGCATGATACTGACACTTCGTCGACGTAGTCTGATTATTCCTTTACGTGTCAATTTACTGATGAGGCTCATAATCTTTCTAGTATCCAATGTTAGTACGAGTGACTTCCAATCACCTAGTCTTGGTTAGACCCCAAGGAAAGATAATGAACTTAGTTATAACCATTCTAATAATCTCAATAGCACTATCTCTGGTACTAGCAATTGTGTCTTTCTGACTGCCACAAATAAACCCGGATGCAGAAAAGCTTTCACCATACGAATGCGGATTTGACCCACTAGGGTCTGCCCGATTACCCTTTTCAATCCGATTCTTCCTAGTCGCAATCCTATTTCTCCTATTTGACCTAGAAATTGCCCTTTTACTTCCACTACCATGAGGTGATCAACTTTTTAACCCAGTTGGAACCCTTCTTTGAGCCTCAGCAGTCCTTATCCTATTAACACTAGGCCTTATTTATGAATGAGTCCAAGGAGGCCTTGAATGAGCAGAATAAGGGAGTTAGTCCAAATAAAGACCTCTAATTTCGGCTTAGAAAACCGTGGTTAAAATCCACGACCCCCTTATGACACCCGTTCACTTCAGCTTTAGCTCAGCCTTTATACTAGGACTAATAGGCCTAACATTCCATCGAACCCATCTATTGTCTGCACTCTTATGCTTAGAAGGAATGATATTATCCCTGTTTATTGCACTAGCCCTATGGGCTCTTCAATTTGAAGCCACAGGCTTCTCCACAGCACCCATATTACTTCTAGCTTTCTCCGCCTGTGAAGCCAGTGCAGGCCTAGCCCTTCTAGTTGCCACAGCCCGAACCCACGGAACTGACCGCCTACAAAACCTCAACCTTTTACAATGCTAAAAATTCTAATCCCCACGATCATGCTATTCCCAACTATCTGACTATCGTCCCCAAAATGGCTATGAACAACCACAACTGCCCACAGCCTATTAATTGCTGCTATTAGCCTATCATGACTTAGTCTGACCTCAGAGTCCGGATGAACTACCTCCAACTTGTATCTCGCTACAGACCCACTATCAACCCCATTACTAGTTCTCACCTGCTGACTTCTACCGCTAATAATTTTAGCCAGCCAAAACCACATTAACCCAGAACCGATTGCCCGACAACGAATATATATTACACTCCTAGCCTCTCTCCAGACTTTTCTAATTATAGCCTTCGGTGCTACAGAAATTATTATATTCTATATTATATTTGAAGCCACATTAATTCCAACCCTAATTATTATTACCCGATGAGGAAATCAAACAGAACGCCTAAATGCAGGAACCTACTTTCTGTTCTACACCCTAGCAGGGTCACTCCCGCTCTTGGTTGCCCTACTCCTCCTTCAACAATCAACAGGCACGCTATCAATACTAATTTTACAATACTCACAGCCTATAGCCCTACACACTTGAGGACATAAGATCTGATGGGCCGGATGTTTAATCGCATTCCTAGTAAAAATACCACTCTACGGGGTCCACCTTTGATTACCAAAAGCCCATGTGGAAGCCCCAGTGGCAGGATCAATAGTTCTAGCCGCAGTATTACTCAAACTTGGTGGATATGGTATAATACGAATAATAGTAATACTAGACCCACTCTCTAAAGAACTGGCTTACCCCTTTATTATTCTGGCCCTATGAGGAATTATTATGACAGGATCTATTTGTTTACGACAGACGGACCTTAAATCACTAATCGCCTACTCATCTGTAAGTCATATAGGTTTAGTAGCAGGAGGCATTCTTATTCAAACCCCATGAGGCTTTACAGGCGCAATCATCTTAATGATCGCACACGGACTTGTATCATCCGCACTATTTTGCCTTGCCAATACCGCTTACGAGCGAACCCACAGCCGAACTATAGTCCTTGCACGAGGATTACAAATAATCTTCCCTCTTACAGCAGCCTGATGATTCACAGCTAACCTGGCCAACTTAGCCCTCCCCCCACTGCCAAACCTTATAGGAGAACTAACAATCATCACAGCCATGTTTAACTGATCTCCATGAACAATTGCACTAACAGGTATAGGCACCCTTATCACAGCCGGCTACTCCCTCTACCTGTTTCTAATAACCCAACGAGGCCCAACCCCAAACCACATTACCGGACTACCACCATTTCACACACGAGAACATCTATTAATAGTTTTACACCTACTCCCAGTACTTCTGTTAGTAACAAAACCAGAACTCATATGAGGCTGATGCTACTAAGTAAGTATAGTTTAAGCACAAAATATTAGATTGTGATTCTAATGATAGGGGTTAAAATCCCCTTACTCACCGAGGAAAGCCCGAGGCAATAAGTACTGCTAATCCTTAAACCCCACGGCTAAACTCCGTGGTTTCCTCGCGCTTTTAAAGGATAACAGCTAATCCGTTGGTCTTAGGAACCAAAAACTCTTGGTGCAAATCCAAGTGAAAGCTATGCACCCAACAACCCTAACCCTATCATCCTCACTGATCCTAGTAATCGCAATCCTTATTTATCCACTGTTAACAACACTCAGCCCAAACCCAAAATCTCAAAACTGAGCCACCACCCACGTCAAAACCGCTGTTAGCACTGCATTCTTCGTCAGTCTTCTACCCCTTATAATTTTTCTAGACCAAGGGGCCGAAACTATTGTCACCAACTGACATTGAATAAATACCTCAATTTTTGATATTCATATTAGCTTTAAATTTGACCATTATTCCCTCATCTTCACCCCCATTGCCCTATATGTAACCTGATCCATCCTTGAATTTGCATCTTGATATATGCACTCCGACCCCTACATAAATCGATTCTTTAAGTACCTGCTCCTATTTCTGGTAGCCATAATTTCCCTGGTCACAGCCAACAACATGTTCCAACTCTTCATTGGCTGGGAAGGCGTAGGAATCATATCCTTCCTTCTCATCGGATGATGATATGGCCGGGCAGACGCCAACACCGCAGCACTACAAGCAGTGCTATATAACCGAGTGGGAGACATTGGTCTAATCATAAGCATAGCCTGACTAGCAATAAACCTAAACTCATGAGAGATCCAACAAATATTTTTCCTGGCTAAAAACCACGACATAACTCTACCACTAATCGGCCTAATCCTAGCCGCAACTGGAAAATCTGCCCAATTCGGGTTACACCCATGGCTCCCCTCAGCCATGGAGGGCCCTACCCCAGTATCCGCCCTACTCCACTCCAGCACCATGGTTGTAGCTGGTATTTTCCTGCTTATCCGCCTTCACCCACTAATAGAAAATAATGACCTAGCACTAACTATTTGTCTCTGCCTGGGAGCCCTAACTACCCTATTTACAGCTGCCTGTGCCCTAACCCAGAACGATATCAAAAAAATTGTAGCTTTCTCTACGTCAAGTCAACTCGGACTTATAATAGTAACAATTGGGTTAAACCAACCTCAACTAGCCTTCCTACACATCTGCACCCACGCCTTTTTCAAAGCAATACTATTTTTATGCTCAGGATCAATTATTCACAGCCTTAATGATGAACAAGACATCCGAAAAATGGGAGGCCTGCAAAACCTCATACCATTCACCTCTACCTGCTTGACAATTGGCAGCCTGGCCCTCACAGGCACCCCATTCCTGGCTGGATTTTTCTCAAAAGATGCAATTATTGAAGCCCTTAACACCTCCCACTTAAACGCCTGAGCCCTAGTCCTTACACTCATCGCCACATCTTTTACCGCAGTATACAGCTTTCGAGTGGTCTTTTTTGTATCAATAGGAACCCCCCGATTTCTCCCACTCTCCCCAATTAACGAAAACAACCCATCAGTTATTAACCCAATCAAACGACTTGCCTGAGGAAGCATCATTGCGGGGCTAATTATTACCTCAAACTTCTTACCCTCAAAGACACAAATTATAAGCATGCCAATAACACTTAAACTAGCCGCTCTGGCAGTCACAATCATTGGCCTCCTCACAGCCATAGAATTAAGCGCACTAACCAACACACAATTTAAAACAAAACCCATAAAACCCACTCACCATTTCTCAAATATACTTGGGTATTTCCCAGCAATTATCCACCGCGCAACCCCCAAGCTAAACCTTATCTTAGGTCAATCAATCGCCACCCAACTAGTAGATCAAACATGATTTGAAACCGCAGGCCCAAAAGGAGCCTCCTCACTTCAAGTAAAAATAGCTAAGACTGTAAGTGATATGCAACAAGGAATAATCAAAACCTACCTAACCATTTTCCTCCTATCCCTCGTCACCGCAATCCTTCTGGCTATAATTTAAACTGCCCGAAGAGACCCACGACTCAACCCACGAGTCAACTCTAAAACAACAAACAAAGTTAAAAGCAACACCCATGCACAAATAATAAGTAAACCACCACCTGACGAGTATATCACGGCTACACCACCAACATCTCCCCGAAGCATAGCAAACTCCTTCAACCCATCCACTACAACCCAAGAACCCTCATACCAACCCTCATAGAACAAACTAACTATAACCCCAACACCTAATAAATAAACCAAAACATACCCAACTACGGAACGATCCCCTCAAGCCTCCGGAAAAGGCTCAGCAGCCAAAGCTGCTGAATAAGCAAACACCACAAGCATCCCACCCAGATAAATTAAAAATAAAACCAAGGACAAAAAGGAACCACCATGGCCAACTAAAACCCCACACCCAACACCAGCTGCCACCACCAACCCCAAAGCAGCAAAATAAGGAGCAGGGTTCGAGGCCACAGCAACTAACCCAATAATTAAAGCTACTAATAACGAAGACACAAGATAAGTCATAATTCCTACTCGGAGTCTAACCGAGACCAGTGACTTGAAGAACCACCGTTGTTATTCAACTATAAGAACCCACTAATGGCAAGCCTACGAAAAACGCATCCCCTAATTAAAATTGCTAACGACGCACTAGTTGACCTTCCAGCCCCATCCAATATTTCGGTATGATGAAACTTTGGCTCCTTACTCGGGCTGTGTCTGATTACTCAAATTTTAACAGGACTATTCCTAGCAATACATTACACCTCAGACATCTCCACTGCCTTCTCCTCAGTAGCCCACATCTGCCGAGATGTTAACTACGGCTGACTGATTCGTAATATTCATGCCAATGGAGCATCATTCTTCTTTATCTGCATTTATATACATATTGCCCGAGGACTATATTATGGATCTTACCTTTACAAAGAGACCTGAAATATTGGAGTCGTGCTCCTACTACTAGTAATAATAACAGCATTCGTTGGCTACGTCCTCCCGTGAGGCCAAATATCCTTCTGAGGGGCCACAGTTATTACCAACTTACTATCAGCAGTCCCATACGTAGGAGACCTGCTAGTCCAATGAATCTGAGGTGGCTTCTCAGTAGACAATGCAACCCTCACCCGATTCTTCGCCTTCCATTTCCTACTCCCCTTCATCATTGCCGCAGCAACTGTTATCCATCTCCTCTTCCTCCATGAAACAGGATCAAACAACCCAATTGGCCTTAACTCCGACGCGGACAAAATTTCATTCCACCCATACTTTTCCTATAAAGACCTCCTAGGGTTTGCAGCTATACTTCTAGCACTCACATCCTTGGCCCTATTTTCTCCAAATCTTCTAGGAGACCCAGAAAACTTTACCCCAGCAAACCCCCTAGTTACACCACCACACATTAAACCAGAGTGATACTTTTTATTTGCTTATGCAATTTTACGATCAATCCCAAATAAACTTGGAGGAGTTCTTGCACTCTTATTCTCCATCTTAGTCCTAATAGTGGTTCCAATCCTTCACACATCAAAACAACGAGGACTTACTTTCCGACCAATCACTCAATTCCTCTTCTGAACACTAGTCGCAGACATACTAATCTTAACATGAATTGGAGGAATACCAGTAGAACACCCATTCATTATTATTGGCCAATTAGCATCTATTCTCTACTTTGCACTATTCCTAGTCCTAATCCCCCTGGCCGGCTGACTAGAAAATAAAGCACTAGAATGAGCCTGCCCTAGTAGCTTAGCACAAAGCATCGGTCTTGTAATCCGAAGACCGGAGGTTAAAGTCCTCCCTAGTGCCAGAAAAGGGGGATTTTAACTCCCACCACTGGCTCCCAAAGCCAGAATTCTAAATTAAACTATTTTCTGGGTACAACAGCGCTTATGGTATAGTACATATTATGCATAATATTACATTAATGTATTAGTACATTAATGTATAATCACCTATTAAATCTATAGACCATAAAGCAAGTACAAAAAATTAAGAAATACATAAAGCATTACTGGAAAATCAGAATAAAACTCAATGAAGATAGATGGAAATTCCCTTAATAGACGTCCACAGAATTTTCCTTGAATGACCCAACTAGGTTTTCACGACAAAATATTAATGTAGTAAGAAACCACCAACCAGTATATATAAAGGCATAATATTAATGATAGGGTCAGGAGCATTAATTGTGAGGGTAACACTTAGTGAACTATTACTGGCATTTGGTTCCTATTTCAGGAACATTAATCCATAACCCCACTAAATATTAATTATACTGGCATCTGATTAATGGTGTAGTACATAAAACTCGTTACCCACCAAGCCGGGCATTCTCTTATATGCATAACGTTCTCCTTTTTGGTCTCATCTCATCCACATTTCAGAGTGCAGGCGCAAAAGGTGAATTAAGATGGAACATTTTTCTTGTATGAGTTAATATAGTGAATGATCTAATGACATTACTCAAGAACCACATAATTCTAAGTCAAGTGCATACACATCTTTACTCAACACAGCGTTCCTATATATGCCCCCTTTTGGTTTTTGCGCGACAAACCCCCTTACCCCCTACGCTCAGCAATTCCTGTTATTCCTTGTCAAACCCCAAAACCAAGGAGGACTCGACCAAGCGTATCAAAATCAACAAGTTGTGGTAGAAATTGATTTATGCCACCGCATATTATATATATAACATATATAAATATATACACACACCATAACTTTCTTAAAACCCAAAAATCAGAGCATAAAACTATAATAAACCTACTCAATACTAAAAATTTAAACATAAAAATAGT